TTGGAGACCCACGTTCTACCGAACTGAACTAAGAGCGCTTTCTTATCATAAAAGATAAGACTGTAAAGAAAAGGGTTGGTCCCAATACATCTACACTATATAGTATCATAAGAATGAAAGATTCTATATGATATGTCCAATGTGAATTGATCTCAAAAAATCCCTCGTTACTGCTCCTTTGAGCAGTAATAGGTAGGGATGACAGGATTTGAACCCGTGACATTTTGTACCCAAAACAAACGCGCTACCAAGCTGCGCTACATCCCTTCCATTGGTCTACAGTGTCATTGTAGATAATTCCTGTATTCTTTTCCACATCGTTATCTCCTCTATTAAAATCTAGAATTTTTATGTCCATTTCGTCTTTTAGGTCTCATTTAACATATAATATAATAATAGTAAAATACTTCGATCTATATGAAATATGGAACGGAACCCCTAGGAAAAATAAAGGAGTCTTTTTGAGGAATATTGGGGAAGAAAAGGACGTTTTTTTCTGTATTGAACAAAAAGTAAATCTTATTTACTGGATGATTGTACATTTCAATATGTATTATCTTATGTATTACAATAAAATGAAGGAGGTTTTTCAATGCGAGATCTAAAAACATATCTTTCCGTGGCACCGGTACTAAGTACTCTATGGTTCGGTTCTTTGGCAGGTTTATTGATAGAGATTAATCGTTTTTTCCCGGATGCGTTGACGTTCCCCTTTTTTTCATTCTAGTTATTGACGCGGGAAGGAATAAAGAAGATTAGAGATACAATTAAATACCAGCCCCCTCTTTTCTCTTTTTTCCCTTTTTTAGAATAAGGGAGGAAAGAGAAAGAATAAAAGTACATTCAACAGCTGTGAGATTCGGGTTCAGGTTGGAATTAAATTAATATGAAACTTCTATGTATTAAATTTCTATGGAAGTCAAATAAAAACTGTGGTTCTAAGGAAAGAATATTATACAAAATACTTATATGAAATACTGTACTGTAATTTGAAATAGAGTTTAGAAATATTTCTATCTTATTTCCTATATTGATTGTAGTGAAATCTTGCATAAGAGGATAGCAAGTTACAAATTCTATTTTGTTTTTTTCTTCCTTTGTTCTTTTTCGTTTCGGATTGAAAGAGGAAGAGTTGAGTAAATGAAAAATACAAAGGAGGTTCATGGCCAAGGGTAAAGATGTGCGAATACCGGTTCTTTTGGAATGTACCGCTTGTGTTCGAAACGGTGTTAATAAGGAATCAACGGGCATTTCCAGATATATTACTCAAAAGAACCGGCACAATACGCCTAATCGATTGGAGTTGCGAAAATTCTGTCCATATTGTTACAAACATACGATTCACGGGGAGATAAAGAAATAGATCGAACCGAGCACCTGCGCCCTTATCTTACAAGGAAAGGGAAAAATGACATTATATATATATAACATATTTAACATAGTTAAAGATAATTATAAACAAACCAAATCCTATTTATTTATTCTAATTAGAGATACGGCTGAAATAGGATTTTAGGGATAAGAAATAAACTAACCAAACCATGGATAAATCCAAGCGAACTTTTCTTAAATCCAAGCGATCTTTTCGTAGACGTTTGCCCCCGATCCAATCGGGGGATCGAATTGATTATAAAAACATGAGTTTAATTAGTCGATTTATTAGTGAACAGGGAAAAATATTATCTAGACGAGTGAATAGATTGACCTTGAAACAACAACGATTAATTACTATTGCTATAAAACAAGCTCGTATTTTATCTTTGTTACCTTTTCTTAATAATGAGAAACAATTTGAAAGAACCGAGTCGACCACTAGAACTCCTAGTCTTAGAGCCAGAAAAAGATAGGTTTACTCTTTATTCACTTGAATTCAAATCCCCATCCGAACTCAAACGCGGATTGATATTTTCTTGGAAAAATCCAAGAATCCGGATTGAATTCTCGTGTCGTAAGAAAAAAACTAATAATCTGGGAAGAAGAAATTTTTTTATTGAACGTGTTGATTCATATTTATTTTGACTACTTTCTCATATTTTATCATATTCTATTCATTTTTATTCGACCTTCCCGGAGTTCATTCTCCGGGCAACTCCGTTTAATCGGTGGATTCCTTCCAACTTACTTCTTTTATGATCTCATTGGAAATCATATAAAGACAATTCCTATTTGATATAGCTATTTGTGCAAGTATTTTACGATTAAGAAGCAACTGTCTCTTGTACAGATCATTTATTAATCTACTATAACTATAGCATACCCCCCTTTCACGAATTGCTGCATTTATTCGAGTAATCCACAAACGACGAAAATTGATTTTTTGCCTATCCCTATCCCGATGAGCCGAAACCAAAGCTCTTATTTTTTGTTGAGTAATAGTTCGAGTAAGTCTTGAATGAGCCCCCCGAAAGCTTGATGCAAATAAACGAATTTTTGTTCTACGTCTCCGAGCGATATATCCCCGTCTAATTCTGGTCATTGAATAAATGAAACTTTAACGAATAACTAATAGATTTCCTTTCTTTCAGTTATTCTTTTGCCCCTTTCCTAGTATATTAATAACAAAACGGATTTTTCCAATGTATAAACTAATAATTCCAATGGCTTTGGCTACTATAACCTTCCCAACCACGACTTTTTATTTTTTCTAGGCATTTCACCTCGAAATACAAAATTGACTAGGTATTAAAAAAAAAGCAATGATAAAGAAATAGTGGATTCCATCGTTTCTATGGTTACTTCTTAAACGGTGAGGTCTTCTCTATACACCGGAGCCTTTACTTCATTCAATCAATGTTATTGCTAACTTGTATAGTTCACATTCTTCGGCTCTACCCATGAATTATCCAGTAATAGGTCTTTCACAACGAGCTCTACCTATACAGTAACGGTATTTAATTATGAAGGTTGGCTGGGTAGCTGACCCTGTTAGTCCGTTCTTGCAAGAGGGGTCTATGTTAACTAAGATTTCCTCCGCTTAATGGATAACCATTTGCTACCAATGGAGAATTGCTTCTCATCTTGAATTGAGGTGAGTGGATTTACACCAATAGAAACCATAAATTTCATACACAATAAAAGGGATATGATCCATTTTATTATTTTTAGATAGGAAATTTAGTTCGTTTTTCCGTTCTATCCTATTTGATCATTGATATTCGAACATTGTTTTCTTTCCTTTGTTCTAGTTCATGATCTGAACGAGTCGCACATACACCCTAGTACATGTTCCTCGACGCTGAGGACATCCCCGAAGCGCAGGGGATTTTGTGACATTTCTAATTGGCTGTCTTGTATTTCTAATAAGTTGTTTAATCGTTGGCATGGTGAATCATATATAGAATATAATGGGCTGGTTTAGATCGATCCTAACCGGATAATTATGAATTACTTTTATTCAATAGAATAGTAAATAAAAGTCATAGAATATTAATATTAAACTCGGTAGGGTTAATTTCAAATCACGAATTGACGCAGGCTATTGTCATTCAACCGCTACAAGATCAACAATTCCATAAGCTTGGGCCTCTGTTGCTGACATAAAAACATCTCTTTCCATGTCTTCGGATACAACCCATAAAGGTTTGCCCGTTCTTTGTACATAAACCCTTGTCAGGGTTTCACGTAGTTTCAGCAGTTCTCCCACTTCCAGGATGAATTCTCCCGTTGCCACTTCAGAAAAAGAACCAGCAGGTTGATGGATCATTACCCTGATGATATAAGATAATAAAAGGTTTCTCTATTTCGTTCGCATGATGAGGGGAAGATAAAAGAATAACAAGAAAAAAAGATAGAATCGAACAACCGTACGGGCATTATGCATTGCATACGGCTCTACAATAAAATTGACCCTTACCTTCAGGAAAAAAATAGGATCAATCAGACCCCGATGGGTAAATGATCAACTTACCACCCTTCCTTTCGGAGGAATTCAAAAATACTATGATGGCTCCGTTGCTTTATATATTTATTATATTTTTTTGTCTGCGATTTGTCTGTCATTCAGCAATCCCAAAGTTGCTTTTTTATGTGAGCAAATAAACTAAGGAAAAAAGAATCTTTTTTTTTTTTCGCTCTATAAATATTGTTAAGAGACCTCTGGTGTGAAAAAAGTTTGTGACGCTGAATTGGACTTCCAATAATCAAATAGGAAATACCTTTTTCTCATATTACTCTCTCGATACATAATCTAATGTTTTGAAAACAAAAATTCTTATATCGTATCGAATTCAAAGTGCCATGCTATTATTACTTAATATTCATATTTCATATGGCGAAGGCATAGTCTTCTTTTTTCTCTCAAAAAAAAAGCCTCGTTGGCGCCAAGCGTGAGGGAATGCTAGACGTTTGGTAATTTCTCCTCCGACCAGGATAAAAGATCCCATTGAAGCGGCTGATCCCATGCATATTGTATGTACGTCTGGTTGCACAAATTGCATAGTATCATAAAGAGCCACCCCCGGTATTACCCATCCGCCAGGAGAGTTTATAAACAAATACAGATCTTGGGTATCATCCTCGATACTAAGATATATCATAAGACCAATAAGTTGATTTGAGATCTCGCTATCAACCTCTTGACCTAAAAAAAGTAATCTTTCTCGATAAAGTCGGTTGATTAGGGTCAAATTGTATCCCTTCGGAACCGTACAGGCGCCTTTTGACGCATACGGTTCAAAAAAAAAAAAAGAATCAATGTGTAGATTCCAATATTTTTTGTTTTTTCATAGCAAGTTCCTTCTAACTTATAATAAAAGGATTTTCTTTGATTTTTCACTAAACACGAGTTTGTCTTCCTTTCCTTATCCTTATAACGTATAATATAAAAAAAGAATTCATTAAACTTATCCAATTAACTTCTCATTGATGGATTGTTTCATCGAGATCCAGTACAAATCACGATGTCATTTTCTTGTTCTTAAATGGGCCTCTTTAATCTTTTTAGGTTTATGCTCTACTCCGGGTAAAGATCCGCCCGATTTTGATTTGCACATATAGTACAA